ATGGTATGATGCCAGAAAGGATTTTTATCCAAACATTAATTGGTCGTGTATTAGCCGATGATATATATATGGGCACACGCTGTATTGCCACTAGAAATCAAGACATTGGGATTGGACTTGTAAATCGATTCATAACCTTTCGAGCACAACCAATAGCTATTCGAACTCCCTTTACTTGTAGGAGTGCATCTTGGATCTGTCGATTATGTTATGGACGGAGTCCTACTCATGGCGACCTGGTTGAATTGGGAGAAGCTGTAGGTATTATTGCAGGCCAATCAATTGGAGAACCGGGCACTCAATTAACATTAAGAACTTTTCATACCGGTGGAGTATTCACAGGGGGTACTGCAGAACACGTGCGAGCCCCTTCTAATGGAAAAATCAAATTCAATGAGGATTTAGTTCATCCGACACGTACACGTCATGGGCATCCCGCCCTTCTCTGTTCTATAAACTTGTATGTAACTATTGAGAGTGAAGATATTCGACATAATGTAAATATTCCATCCCAAAGTTTTCTTTTAGTTCAAAACGATCAATATGTAGAATCAGAACAAGTGATTGCCGAGATTCGCGCGGGAACATCCACTTTGAATTTTAAAGAGAAGATTCGAAAACATATTTATTCTGACTCAGACGGAGAAATGCACTGGAGCACCGATGTATATCATGCACCCGAATTTACATACGGCAGTGTTCATCTATTACCAAAAACAAGTCATTTATGGATATTATTAGGAGAGCCACGCGGATCCAGTCTAGTTTCACTTTCGATCCACAAGGATCAAGATCAAATGAGTGCGAATTCTCGTTCTGTCAAGAGTTTTAACCTTTCAGGGACGGATGATCAGTTGAGAGAAAAATTCTTTACTTCAGATTTTTCGGGTAAAAAAGAAGATAGGATTCCTGATTATTCAGACCTTAGTCGAATTATATGTACTGGTCGTTGTAATCTCGTAGATCCGCCCCTTCTCTACCAGAATTCTGATTTATTCTCAAAGAGGCGAAGAAATAGATTCATCATCCCACTCCAATCGATTCAAGAACCCGAGAACGGACTAGCGCCCCCTTCAGATATCTTGATTGAAATCCCCATCAACGGCATTTTCCGTAGAAATAGTATTCTTGCTTATTTGGACGATCCTAGATACAGAAGAAAGAGTTCGGGCATTACTAAATATGGGACTCTAGAAATGCATTCAATCGTCAAAAAAGAGGATTTGATTGAGTATCGAGGAGGCAAGGAATTTAGTCCAAAATACCAAATGAAAGTCGATCGGTTTTTTTTCATTCCCGAGGAAGTGCATATATTACCCGGATCTTCTTCCATAATGGTACGGAACAATAGTATCATTGGGGTAGATACACAAATTACTTTAAATATGAGAAGCCGCGCAGCCGGGTTGGTCCGAGTGGAGAGAAAAAAAAAAAGAATTGAACTTAAAATCTTTTCTGGAGATATCCATTTTCCCGGAGAGACAGATAAGATATCCCGACATAGCGGCGTTTTGATACCACTACGAACAGGAAAACGAAATTCTAAGGAATCGAAAAAACGGGAAAATTGGATCTATGTTCAACGGATCACACCTAGTAAGAAAAAGTATTTTGTTTTGGTTCGGCCTGTCGTCACATATGAAATAACGGACGGTATAACTTTAGGAACACTTTTCCCTCCGGATCTGTTGCAGGAAAGGGATAATGTGAAACTTCGAGTTGTCAATTATATCCTTTATGGAAATGGTAAACCAATTCGCGAAATTTCTGATACAAATATTCAATTAGTTCGGACTTGTTTAGTATTGAATTGGGACCAAGACAAAAAAAGTTCTTCTAGTCAAGAAGCCCGTGCTTCCTTTGTTGAAATAAGGGTAAATGGTTTGATTCGACATTTACTAAGAATCAACTTGCTGAAATCCACTTTTTCATATATCGGAAAAAGGAATGATCCCTCGGGCTCAGGATTGTTCTCGGATAATGGATCGGATTGCACAAAAATCAATCCGTTTTCTTCGATTTATTCCAAGGCAATAATTCAACAACCCCTTAATCAAAATAAAAGAACTATTCATACGTTGTTGAATAGAAATACGGGATTCCAATCGTTGATAATTTTGTCATCATCCAATTGTTTTCGAATGAGTCCATTCAACGATGTAAAATATCACAATCACAATGTGATACACAATGGGATAAAAGAATCAATTAACATTACAAAAGATCCTGTAATTCCAATTCAGAATTCGCTGGGGCCTTTAGGAACAGTCCCTCTAATTCGAATTGCGAATGTTTATTCATTTTACCATTTAATAACTCATAATCAGATCTTGGTAAAGAACTATTTGCAACTTGACAATTTAAAACAGACCTTTCAAGTAATTAAATTGAAATATTATTTAATCGATGAAAAGGAGAAAATTTATAACCCCGATCCATGCAGTAACATTATTTTCAATTTGAATTGGTATTTTCTCCATCCCAAGTATTGTCAAGAAAC